GAAAAAATCTGTTTAGTTGCATTTGATACAGCTATACAAAGCGGAAGAGATGATAACACTTCATTCATAAGTGTGGGGGGGGGGGGTATTCCCCCCCACCAATTTAGGACCCTAGTGAAGTTTGGGTGTGATGGGGTATTGTTCCTTGTTATTTCTTTATATTTGTAATGGTTTCAAGGTATTTCTTTCCTTTCGTACTAGAATACTTTTAAATTTTAATATTGTAGATAGAAACCTTCCTGTCTTGCGACGTCGTATTGTAATGGATTCGAACCATTTCTAATAGTTTTGAAGACTATTTGATCTCCTTGATCAACAATACTAGTGTTTAATCGTTGTGAATGGTAGTTCGTTAAAGGTGTGGAATTCAGCGGGAGATTTTGTTAATCACTCTAATGTAGGTGATTCTGATTCAGGGTTTTGAATAGGTGGTGTAAAAAGAATTTCGTTTTTGAAAGCGTCAAATATAATAAAAATAAATCAAATTACTCCTATAATAGATATAATGGACCCTAAGGAGCTAATAGCGTTTCAAAAAAACATAGAATCTAAGTAGTCACTGTATCTTCTAGGCATACCTGATAAACCTAGAAAGTGTTGAGGAAAAAATGTTAAGTTTACACCTATAAAAGTAATTCAAAAGTGTATTTTTCCATAAGTTTCGTTATATGTGTATCCTGTAATTTTTCCAAATCAAAAATAGAAACCAGCGAAAACACCAAATACAGCACCTAAAGAAAGGACATAATGAAAGTGAGCTACTACGTAATAAGTATCATGTAGTAAAATATCTAAACAACCATTAGCTAATACTATACCGGTTAACCCACCTAAGGTAAATAAAAAGATAAAACCAAATGATCATAACATAGGAGTTTTAAAATCTAATTTTCCCCCATACATAGTTGCTATTCAACTGAATATTTTTATTCCCGTAGGTATAGCTATAACCATAGTGGCAGCGGTGAAATAAGCACGAGTGTCTATATCCATTCCTACTGTAAATAAGTGATGCCCTCAAACAATGAAACCTAAAAATCCAATAGATATCATAGCATAAACCATGCCTATATACCCAAAAATTTGTTTCTTATGAGAGTAAACAGGAATAATTTGAGATACTATGCCAAAAGTAGGTAAAATTAAAATATATACTTCAGGGTGTCCAAAAAATCAAAATAAATGTTGATATAAAATTGGATCACCACCTCCTGTTGGATCAAAAAAAGTAGTATTAAAATTACGGTCAGTTAATAACATAGTAATAGCTCCTGCTAACACGGGGAGGGATAATAATAATAATATAGCTGTAATTAATACAGATCAAACAAATAGAGGAATTTTATCCATTGTCATTCCTGGTGTCCTCATATTCAATATGGTTATAATAAAATTTATAGCTCCCATAATAGAAGATGCACCAGCACAATGTAAACTAAATATAGCTAAATCAACAGACCCTCCTGAGTGGGCTATGGGACCTGATAAAGGAGGGTAAACAGTTCACCCTGTTCCTGCTCCACCTTCAACGAAGGAAGAAGCTAGTAATAATAGTAATGCAGGAGGTAATAACCAAAAACTTAAATTATTTAACCTAGGAAAAGCCATATCCGGGGCTCCTATATATAGAGGTACGAATCAATTACCAAATCCCCCTATTAAAACTGGCATAACTAAAAAAAAGATCATTATGAAAGCATGACTAGTAACTATGACATTATACATTTGACCATCACCAAGCATTTGTCCTGGGTTGTTTAATTCAAGTCTTATTAACATACTTAGGGATGTACCAATCATACCGGAAAATAAACCAAAAATTAAATATAAAGTGCCTATATCTTTATGATTTGTTGAAAAAATTCATCTTTTAATAAAATTATTCATTTTAATTAATGGTTATCAAAAACCAATTTGTTTTCTAATCAACCAATACAAGGAAAAATAATAATAAAATGTGTAAAATAATATAAACTAGATCATTGACCTATAGATATGTATGGGTCTTCAACTGGTTTAGAACCTATTCAAGTTAATATTAAAAAGTCAACCATAAATCATCAGAATATAACTTTATTAAGGGGTCTCATAGCACTACTTCTTATTTTTGATGTGTGAGAGAGAGGTAAAGAAAATAAAATTATTATACTAGCTACTAAAGCTATTACACCTCCTAATTTATTAGGTATAGCTCTTAATATTGCGTAAGCAAATAAAAAATATCATTCTGGCATTATATGCACAGGGGTAACTAGAGAGTTGGCTTTTATAAAGTTTTCTGGGTCTCCTAAGTAATTAGGTAGAAAAGATACTAATATAAATAATAAAATAAATATTCCTATTAAGCCTACTGTGTCTTTAGTTGTTTGGTAATGGTGAAAAGGAATTACATCTAATTCATTATTTATACCTAAAGGGTTGCTTGATCCTTTTTCGTGAAGTAAAGCTATGTGTATTATTACTAACCCAGCTAATAGGAAAGGAAATAAATAGTGTAGACTAAAGAATCTATTTAATGTTGCGTTGTTTACACTGAAACCACCTCAAGCTCATTGAACTATAATATTACCTATATAAGGTATAGCTGATAGGAAATTTGTTATTACAGTAGCTCCTCAAAAAGACATTTGACCTCAAGGTAATACATAACCAATAAAAGCTGTTAACATCATAATCAAAAAAATTACTATACCAGAGCTCCATAAGTGAAATTTTAAATAACTACCATAATACATAGCTCTCGCTATATGTATATAAACACAAATGAAAAAAACAGAAGCTCCGTTAGCGTGAGCATATTTTAATAAAAACCCGTAATTAACATCTCTCATTATATGATTCATAGAGAAAAAAGCTAAATTTACTTCTGCACAATAGTGCATAGCTAGAAATATTCCTGTTAAGATTTGGATTACTAAACATAAACCTAATAAGAAACCAAAGTTTCAAAAGTAAGTTATGCTTGAAGGGCTGGGGAGATCGACTAGAGTAGAATTAACAATTGATAAAATGGAGTTACTTTTTCTAATTCTCATTGGAAGTATTTATAATGAACATAAATAATATATAAGTAAATAAGCATTGTTTAAAATAACACTAGGATTAATACTAACTATAATTAAAAGGATTATTAATATAATCATGCTATTGAATTCTTGTTTTTTAACATCCCTAATAGAATTAAGATAATTTGACAATTTTCCAAAAAAGATTCTATTATAATAAAATAAAGAATAACAAATTGAAAAGAGTGAGCTAAAAATAACAATATGTGTTAACCATTTAGATACTAAAATAGTTGATAATCCTAAAATAAATTCAGAAACAAAATTTAAACTAGGAGGAAAAGCCATATTAGATAGTATAAAGATAAAAACTATAATACTGTATAGTGGCATAATTCTAGATAAACCTTTAAAATATCTCAAAGCTCTTGTGTGGTATCTGTCATATAATATAGCAATAGACATAAATAAACCTGAGCTAACAATACCATGGGCTATCATCATACATAAAGCTGATAAAGATCCTTCACTTGTAGGTAAAAATATTCCTAAAGTAACTAAACCCATATGTGAAATTGAAGAATAGGCAATTAATCTTTTTACGTCGTTTTGTCTAAAAGTACAAAAGGCTCCATAAAAAACAGCTATTAAACTTAATGTTATTATTATAGGACTGTAATAATAACCACTAATATTAAAGATAGGTTTAATTAATCTAATTAAACCGTATCCTCCTAATTTTAATAATATACCAGCTAGAAGAACTGATCCTGATACTGGTGCTTCTACGTGAGCTTTAGGCAGCCATAAATGAACTGGTACCATAGGTATTTTTACACCTAAAGCTATAAGGAAGCCTATAATTAATCATTTCTGATAAACAAGAGGTATTTCTAAGTGTAAGAAAAAAAGGTAATTGTTAACCCCTATGATTGAGTATAATTTAAAAATAGAAATTAACATTAAAAATGATCCAGTTAAAGTGTAAAAGAAAAAATAAAAACTTGCTGTGATTTTTTCTTCTCTTGAACCCCATACCCCTATTATTAAAAATATAGGAATTAGCAATACTTCAAATAAAATATAAAACAACATTATCTCTAAAATAGAAAAAAATGCTATTAGTAAAATTAAAGTAATATGTAAACAAATTAAATATTCTTTAATTAAATACTTTATAGAGTTTCAGGTAATTAAAAGAGAAGTGGGTATTAGTATTATACTCAAACCAATAAGAAATAAGGATAAACCATCTACACCCATAAGAATATGGCCTCAATTAAAGTTAAAATTTTTATTTAACCAATTAGAATAAAACATAAATTGAAAAATTTGGTTTTGTTCAAACATAATAATATATAACCCAAATGTGGATAATATTATAAAAGATCAACTTAAAGATATTTTTTTTAAAGTGTCTGGTTTATTAGATGGGTATAATGAAATATTTATAAGAGAAAAAACACTAAGTAAAATTAAAATAATTATGTTCAATTAAGAGGAGGTAAAGCATTAAAAAATCAGATAATACTATTAATTAGGATTATACAACAAATACTAAAAGGAAGATAGGTTTTTCATAGAAGGTGCATTAATTGGTCATACCTTAAACGAGGAAATGAGGTTCTTACTCAAACAAAAGCGAAAATTATAAAAACACCTTTTATAAAAAATAATAAATTTAAATAATAAGTAATACCCCCCCAAAATAAAATAACAAATAAAAAACTCATAAATATAATGTGAGCATATTCAGCTAAAAAAAATAAGGCAAAAGCCATGGATGAATATTCTACATTATAACCAGACACTAATTCAGATTCTCCTTCTGTTAAATCAAAAGGAGCTCTATTTGTTTCAGCTAAACAAGAAATAAAAAAAATTATAGCTATTGGTAGTAAAGGTATTAGGTATCATATAGATTGGTTTTGAGAAAAGAAAATCTTATAAAGATTTAGAGACCCAGACAGTAATACTACACATATAAGAATTATCCCTATTGATACTTCATAGCTTATCATTTGTGCTGCAGCTCTTAAAGCCCCTAAAAAAGCATATTTAGAATTACTAGATCAACCTGACATTAAAGTTGCGTATACACCTATAGAAGATATAGCAAAAATAAAAAGAATACCTAAATTTATGTCGCTAACAGAAGAAAAACCCCCAAAAGGGAAAATAGCCCATACACCTAATGCTAAAGTTAAACTTAATACGGGGGCTAATAAATATATAAAAATATTCACATGATTAGGTATAATTAGTTCTTTAGAGAATAGTTTTAAACCATCGGCTAATGGTTGTAAAAGACCATAAACACCAACAACATTAGGTCCTTTTCTTAATTGAGAGTAGCCTATAACTTTTCTTTCCATTAAAGTAAGGTATGCAACAGATATTAAAACAGGCACAGAAATTATTAAAAATTTAATTAATTGATACAATAATTTTATAATTAATTCCATTATCCTTTTAATAAATTTAATAATTTTATATTTATAGATCCTTTAAGTTTATAAAAAGCTATAATAATAGATAACCCTATAGCTGATTCTACAGCTACTAAAGTTATTAAAAATAAAGAAAAAATTTGACCTAAAAAATTATCTAAAGATCAAGAATAAAGTAAAATTAAAAAATTCAAAGATAAAAACATTACTTCTAATATAATTAAGATTAAAAGTATGTTGGATTGATTTAAAATAACACCTAAAACTGTTAAGATAAAAATAATCAAAAAAATAGTTGAATAATTCATCTTTTCTACTCCCATTCTAACCCCCCACGTACTCATTCATAAATTAAACCTATTACTAATAAAATAATAAATATTGCTATAATAATTTGAGATTTAATGTTAATTAAATTAGTGGTTATTGATCAAGGAAATAAATAAACAATTTCTAAATCAAATATTAAAAATAATATTCCAATAAGAAAAAATTTTATAGAAAAAGGTTGACCAGGTGAGTGTATAGGGTCAAATCCACATTCATAGGTTGAAACTTTTTCTTCAGAAGGGGTCTTTTCTGATATAAAAATAGAAGCAGAAACTATAATTAAAGATAAACCTAAACCAAAAATTATAAAAAAAAATAAAGTTAAGATATTTAGATTCAAGAATTATTTCTTTGATGTTGATTATATAAAGCTTGCTTCTTTGATTTTAAATTTATGTCTAAAGTTAAAATTATAGCGCTCATTAATCCTATTAATAAAATTATACTTAAAATTAGAAAACAAAAATAATATTCATTATATATGGATAAACCTAACAATTCAAGATGGCTAAAGTTATGAACCTCTCAGAATATAGGATCGACTTTAATATCTATATTAAAATAAAAATTTTTAAAGATATTAGAGTAATTTATAATAATTATATTTATAACCATTAAAATTATAAAAATAACATGAGAAATATTTGTTACATGTCTAATATCTAAAATGTCTAACATCATAATTACAAATAAAAATAATATAGTGATAGCGCCTACGTATATAATAATTAACATTAATCCTATAAAATTAAAACCTAAGATTATTAAAGAAATTGAAGCTAATAAAAAAATAAATACTAACCAATAAATAGAATGGATTGGGTTAATAGCAAGAATAATCATTAAAGTACTAAAAAAGATTATAAAAGAAAATAATAAAAGAATTTGATTAACCATCCAAAAAGATATTTATGTAAAGCAAGGAATCGAACCTTGATACTTAAGGGATGAACTTAATAACTTACCTTTAGTTCACTTTACTAGAAACCTCATCAATATATTGAAACAAAGAGAAATAACCATACAACGTCAACAAAATGTCAATATCAAGAAGCAGCTTCAAAACCAAAATGGTGATTTTTAGTAAAATGTGATTTAGATAATCTTCAAGAACAAATTAATAAAAATATAGTCCCAATTATAACATGTAGTCCATGAAAACCTGTTGGTACGAAAAAAGTAGAACCATAAACAGAATCAGCTAAACAAAAAGGAGATTGTAAATACTCAAAGGCTTGACATAATGTAAATACTACGCCTAATAAACAAGTTAAGTTTAAACCCAAGGTAGCTCAATTTTTTCTGCCTTTAATAATACTATGGTGAGCTCAAGTAACCGTAACCCCTGAACTTAACAGGATTATAGTATTAAGTAAAGGTACTGAAAAGGGGTCTAAAGCTTCTATAGCTACAGGAGGTCAACATAAACCTAATTCAACAGCAGGAGAAAGACTACTATGAAAAAATCCTCAAAAGAAGGACACAAAGAACAATATCTCAGAAATAATAAACATAATAAAACCTAGTTTTAGGCCTCAAACAACAGTTTTATTATGATAACCTTGATAAGTTGATTCTCTTACAACGTCTTTAAATCAAAAACTCATACTAATTACTAAACCAATTATACCTAATGAAAAAACTCAAATTATACTATAATGAAAGTATATTACACCTCCTAAAGTAACTATTAAAGCAGAACAAGCTGTAAGGTAAGGTCAAGGACTAACATTAACAAGATGGTAAGGGTGATAAATGGCAGAAATCGTTTTAATGTAATTCTATAGAATCTTTTAAATATATACATAATAATAAACAAAAAACATATGCTTGAATAAATAATACTCCTAACTCTAAACCAGTCATAAAGATTATTATAAAAAATGGAAAGATTCCTATTAAATTAGTACTTAATAATAAAAGTTTAATACCAAAATCAGCTAATATGGCTAATAGAATATGACCTGCAGTTAAATTAGCGGCTAAACGCATACCTAATGCAATTGGTCTGGATATATTACTAACTATTTCTATAGCCACCAATAAAAAAGATAAATTTAGGGGAGCTCCATTAGGCATAAACATACTAAAAAATGATGATCTATGTTTATAAAAACCAAGAAAGATTATAGATAATCAAGCACTAAATGCAATTCCAAAAGTGAGATTTATGTGGGTAGTTGATGGAAAAGTATATAAGTAAAACCCAAAAAAGTTTATAGTTAATAAAAAAAAAAATAAAGATATTATGGGGTAAGAATAGTATAGGTTTTTATTGCCTAGATTGTCTTTTACTAAATTTAATCAGTGTTCTATTAATGATATAAGCCCTAATTCAACTCTACTAGGTATAACTTTATAACATTTAATTAAGACAACTCAAACTAAAAGTAGACTAAAAAAAATAAACATAGAATCTGTTAAAAACCAACCGAAAATCTTTATCAAAATAAAATGATCAAAATAGGAAGCGATCAAATTAATTATTAGACATTAAAAATAAATTTACTAAGTTTTTATGTGTTTGTGTGTTGTTCTTAGAAGATAAAGTTAAGATTCTTTCTTCTTGTTTAATATTAATTTTAAATTTATAAAAATAATTTAAAATTGTTTTAGACACTACGAACAAAAAAATAATAAATACTATTAAGAACGAGAAAAAATGTGTAAAAGCTATAGTAATATCTATTTGAGACATTTTTATGCTTCAGATTCATACTCAGATAATTCAGTTAGTCAATTTGTGAACTCCTCAAAATCAACAACTCTAACTACTATTGGCATAAATGGGTGATCAGCTCCACATATTTCTGAACATTGACCATAATATAAACCACATCTTCAAGTTATTACCGATAAGTCATTAATTCTACCTGGCATAGCATCAGCTTTTATCCCTAAAGTAGGAACTGTAAAGCAATGAATTACATCACTAGATGTGACTAAAAACCTAGTACCAACACCTTCAGGTAGATGTAAACTTGAATCTACTTGGAGAAGTCTAATATCTCCTTTTTCCAAATCTTCATGTGGTACCATGTAAGAATCAAATTGAACAGGTTCACATGAATTACTAAAAACATTAGAGTATTCATAATCTCAATATCATTGGTGACCAGTTACTTTTATAACTAAAGGTGTGATTAAAATTTCTTCTACCCAGTATAACAAAGTTAAAGAAGGTATACCAATTAAGAATAAAATAAAACCAGGTATACAAATTCATATGATTTCAATGGCAGTGTTATGAGAAAAATATTTATGGTAGTGTTTATTAAATATACATGCTAACATAGTTCAACCTACTAAAATCAATATAACAACAACAAAAAGCATAATATAATCATGAAGATAAATTAATTGTTCAAATAAAGAACTTCCTAAAGTATCTTGAAAATCAATGATTGAAGGTAAAAATTTCTTTTTATGTGTACAATCAATTGAATTCGAATTAAAAAAAATTGACAAAATTTGTTTCCAATCTAAGTTAGGCATCCACCTCAGGTTCAAGTTCCCTTAAACCTACTATGTTACGACTTACTTTCTCTATTAATTTTTTTAACGACAAAGGCGACGGGCAATATGTACTTTCAATTTTTTCGATTCATTGAGGTGTTCTTTTCTCAATTACTATTAAATTCTCTTTTATAATAATTTTTCAATATTATTCCAAATATAAATTTTTAATTAATTTATTTATTGTAACGCATAATTCGCCTTATTTTTAAGGGTCATGGTATCTGTCTTCTTCTTTCATATAGATTTCAAAAAAGTTTTATACTTTATTTAGACGACCAGGCAACTCCTGTTTATCAAAAATAAGTAAGGTTTATTGTTTAGATTCAAATTACATTACACATTCCTCTAATTGAATTAATGAATAGTCAGATTGTTTAAATTTCTTTCTCAATGAGTATACTATTCAGGTAAATAAATTTTTTTTACAAGAAAGTTTACTAGGGTATCCAATCCTATTTAAAACCTTTCTTTTCATGATTTAGGTTATTTAAGGTAATAATTTCTTCTTCTGATTTTTTAATTTTTGTTCATTTCACCGATTCAAAATTATTCATTAACCTTTATTTTTTTTAATCCCTACTCATTCACCTATTTAAAAGAAAAACTTATCTCATAAGTATGACCGCGTCTGCTGGCACTTCATTTGGACAAAATTAAAAAAAATTACTATATCCAAAATAAATTTGATTGTATAATCTTCTTCACTGCTGTAAATTTCTCTTTGTTTCAGTAAAAACGTGGTTGTAAACTTTCCGTCTTAAGCTAAAAAATTCTTTACTTTTTTTAACTTGGTAGAATCATGATTAAAAATCATCATTTACTCACTTATATGCCTCCACTAACATGTGTAAATAATTTTTACGTTTTTCTTTTCTTCAAAATCAAAAGAAAAATTAAAACCATATCAATAAAGAAATAAAAAATACTATTATAAAAAACACATATAACGATAATTCTCCCAAATTGTAATTAGATATTTTTGAAGAAAATTTATTATATTCATTAAAAAATTTTTTAGGTCCTATTCTTTCTAAAAATTGATTGTCAACCATTTTATAATTATACTTATAACCTAAATTAACTCAAATTTTTACCATAAATTCATTATAAATTTGATTAAAGTATCAAGTATCAATTAAATAAAAATATATTGTTTTTAATATAAAATTAAACTTAAATTTTCATCACTTTATTAAACTATAACCTAAATAAATTGATAAAAATGCAGCTATAGTACTAAAAACTAATGGTAGTATTTTCATATTAAAACTAATAAAAGCAGGTGAAATATCAGAAATAATCATCATTTCACTAAAATACCCTACTATCACACTTAAAATAGACAAAAGTAGTAAAATTAAAATAATTAAATCACTATGTTCATTAAATTTTTTAAATTTATAAAAAAAAGACTGGTTATAAGTAAGAAAAGACTTATGTATTAATCTTAATGAATAAAACGATGTTAAAAAAGCAGCTATTAAACTTAACCAAAAAAAAAAGAAAAATAAAGAACGATCACAAATTAATTCTATAATTAAATCTTTAGAATAAAAACCCGTTAAAAAAGGTAAACCCATTAACGAAAAAGAACCTATTATTATACTAATATAAGTTATAGGTGTCAAATAACTTATTGAACCTAATTTTCTCAAATCTTGCTCATCACAAACTGAATGTATTAATGATCCTGCACTTAAAAACAACAAAGCTTTAAAAATTCCATGATTAAATAAATGAAATAAACTTAAATCATAATAAGAAAAACCACTAATAAGGGTCATGTAACCTAATTGACTACAGGTTGAATAAGCTATAATCTTCTTAACATCTTTTTGAACCACACCTATAGTAGCAGCAAAAAAAGCTGTTAAACTACCTAATATAATAATAATTACTAAAACATTAGGTAAATTTTCAAAAAGAGGAGACATTCTTACTATTAAATATACTCCAGCTGTGACCATAGTAGCAGCATGAATCAAAGCAGATACTGGAGTAGGTCCTTCCATAGCATCAGGTAACCAAGTATGTAAACCTATTTGAGAAGATTTAGCCATTACACCAATAATAAATAACACACCTACCCAATCTATAATACTATTGTCTTGAAGATAATAAAAAAAGAGAGAAAAATTAGAATGAAAATTAAAAGTATTAGTTAAATTTCACAATAAAATTATACCAATTAACATACCAATATCACCTATTTTATTTACAACCATTGCCTTAATTGAAGCTTTATTAGCTTGAATCCTAGTATACCAAAAATTTATTAATAAGTAAGAACATAAACCTACACCCTCCCATCCAATAAATAGAATAATCAAATTACCACTAGTTACTAAAAGATTCATAAAAAACGTAAACAAAGACAAATACCCCATGAATCTATTTAAATGTGGGTCTTCTTTCATATATGATAAAGAAAACACATGAACACAAAAAGATATTAAATTAATTAAAAGTAACATACAACAAGTAGTTTGATCGTAGTGTAATTCTAATGATACATTAAAAGAAACCCAATTCAACCAATTTCATATATTATAACTTAAAAAAGAAAATTTAATAACTATCTCTCAAAAACAAAATAAAGAGAAACTTAAAGATAAAAACATTATTATTATTGATGAAAAATATACACCTCTTAAACCTAATTTTCTACCAAATAAACAACAAACAAAAAAATTTAAAAAAGGTAGTATCACAATTAAAATCATCTTAAATTTAAATAATAAAATAATTTATCACTAAAAATAAAATCTCAGGATTAATTATAAATAAAGATGACATATAAACTAATAAGGACAAAATTAACCAAATAAACACAGGTTTTTCTTTATCTTTCATTAAAATCCTTTCCCAATTAATAAAATCACTCTTAGATTGAAAATATAACATCTTAATTAATCTCAAATAATAACCTATAGTTAAAACAGAAGTGAATATAATAATTAAAGAAAATACTACATAATTATTTATAATTAAATTCACTATTAAAAATCATTTAGAAAGAAAACCCGATAAAGGAGGTAAACCAGCCAAAGACAAAAATAAAACAATTACACTAATACTTAAAACACCATTAATATACTTTAAACCTATAAAATCAATTAAATATTTTGAATTTTTATTTAATTTCTCACATATAATGGTAAACCCCAAAAAATTCAAAGTATAAATAATATAATAAAAAATAAAGACACTAAAACTATCTATACCAGGTAATAATAATATTAACAACAATAACCCAGTATGGTTCAAAGTACTATAACCTAATAATCTCTTAATTTTAGTTTGATTAAAACCCCCTAAAACTCCTATAACTATACAAACCATAGAACTTATTAATAAAATATATTTATTAAAAAAACACAATTCATAAAGAACTACTAAATAACTAATTTTTGGTAAAGAACCCAATAACCCTAAAACAGGCCAAGATACACTTTCATATACATCAATTAATCAATGGTAAAAAGGAGCTGCACCTAATTTAAATAAAACCACTAACGATATTAATACCATACCTATTTGTACTTTTACTTCCTCTCCCAATAACAACATATCTGATAAATTTAATGTTAAAACAGAACTATATATTAAACTTAAACCTAATAAATAAAAACCAGAAGATAAAGCCCCCAACACAAAATATTTCATTATACTCTCAATACTCACCAATGAATTTTTATTTGATCCTATTAAAACTAATATAGAAAAACCTTGAAATTCTAAACCCAAATATATCAATATTAAATTTTGAGATAAGATTATTATACATGAACTTAAAAAAATAAAAGTTAAAAAAATCACAGAAAGCTCTAAATGTAAAAATCACAACAATAAAAATACATATATTACAATTAAATATAATATTAAAAACACTTTATATAAAAAAACTTCACTCAACCCTAATTTACCACTAACAAAATATAAAATTTTTATGTCATTAAATTGCATCTTCTTATAAGATATTCGAACTTAATAAACCACCGTATTTTCGAAATAGTGTGCTTAACACACAACACACAAAAAAAGACTATTTTATGTGAAGAAACAAAAATAACATTACTATAGAAAACTTAACAAAAAAAATTCAACATAATTTATATATTTTAATTAAAAAATAAAAAAAGAAACGAAACATCGTAGTTAAATAAAAGAAAAGTTAGAATTGTAGTGGTGAACGACAATCTAATTAAAAAAGAAAAAAGAAATTGAATTAACAATAAAAACATTATAAGTTTATCTATAAATAAAGTACTGTGAAGGAAATAATTTAATTAATTGAAAAAATAAATGATTATCATCTACCTTTTGTATAATGAGTTTATTAGAAAAAAGATTAGCAAGCTTCTAGGCATTAAGAAAAATAATAAGTTAATCTCACCAAAAACCAAGTGATCTATTCATGAACATTATAATAGAAATAACCTATAATTGTAGCAAAAATTTTGGATGATTTATGAATAGCAGTGAAAAACTAATCGAACTTGGCTATAGTTGGTTCTCTACGAAATATATCTAAGTATAACAATAAAAAATATTGTTCGGACCTCAAATATAAAAATTTCTAGTCCAAAGAAAAACAATTCTAACCAAAAATTAATATAAATTTTATTTTAAACTAAAATTAAATTTTTACTTTACTCAGAAAAGAATAAGCTTAGAAACAGCCCTTTCTTAAAAATAACGTAACAGTTTATTTCAATAGTAAAAAATAAAACCAATATATTTTAAAAATAATATAAACTTTGGTATAGATAGTAGAGCTTTGATTTATTTAATAAAAAAATTTTTAATCAAAAGTATATATAAACATGATTATTTTTATATAAATATCTAAAAATTAATATTATAATATATAAATATAAAACACCCTCTAACTAAAAAAAGAGCAATAATAGTATATTACCTAGAAAATCTATTAACATTAATGTTTATTCTAACCAAAGAAGATATAAATATAAAAAAAAATATTTTATAAGTAACTCGGCAAATTGAATTTCGACTGTTTACCAAAAACATAGCCCTTATAAATATTAAAGGTGCAACCTGCCCAATGGTTTTAAATCTTTTTATAAATAAAAAATAAAAAACTCAATGGCTGCGGTAACTATGACCGTATGAATGTAGCATAATCACTCGCCACTTAATTGGTGGATAGTATGAATGGTTAAACGAAAATTCCACTGTCTTATAAAATAAAAGAAAAAATTTAAATTATAGTTAAGATGCTATATAAAATTGTAAGACGAAAAGACCCTATAAAGCTTAACTATAATCTTTCTAATTTCTTTACAACTAAAAAAACTAAGAAAGATTGGTAGTTTCATTGGGGCGATGGTCTCTAAAATATAACAGAGATAAACTATATTAATAATAAAATTTACTGTTTAATTTATTAATTTAACAGTTACAAAGTAGGTTATAATGACCCATTACTTTCTAAAAAAAGAAGTAATGATCTTTAAATAAAAGCTACTTTAGGGATAACAGGATAATGTTTTCTAAGAGCCCTTATCGAAGAAGAAGTTTATCACCTCGATGTTGAATTAAGATAACCAATTGACGCAGCCGTCATTAAAGGTAGGTCTGTTCGACCTTTAAAATCTTACATGATTTGAGTTCATTCCGTCGCAAGACAGGAAGGTTTCTATCTACAATATTAAAATTTAAAAGTATTCTAGTACGAAAGGAAAGAAATACCTTGAAACCATTACAAATATAAAGAAATAACAAGGAACAATACCCCATCACACCCAAACTTCACTAGGGTCCTAAATTGGTGGGGGGGAATACCCCCCCCCCCCACACTTATGAATGAAGTGTTATCATCTCTTCCGCTTTGTATAGCTGTATCAAATGCAACTAAACAGATTTTTTC